CTTTTTTCGTTATGGATAGTAATAGGGACGGTTATTCCATATATTTTGATATTGAAAATAAAAATTTTGAGATTGACACCGATCATTCTTTTCTAAGTGAACTAAAAAGTTCGTTTTACCAGACTTCGAGTTATATGAATAATGTAACTAAAAGTGACGATAATCGCCACGACCGTTACCCGTATGATACTAATTCTAATTATAGTTGGAATAATCACATTACTAGTTGCATTGACAGTTATCTTCGTTCTCAAATTTGTATTGATAGTTATATTTTAAGCAATAGTGACAATTACAGTGATAGTTACATTTATAGTTACATTTGTGGCGAAAGCAGAACTAGTAGTAAAAGCGGGAGTTCCAGTATCAAAACTAGCAAAGATGGTAGTGATTTAACTATAAGATCTAATAATTTAAATGTAACTCAAAAATACAGGCATTTGTGGATTCAATGCGAAAATTGTTATGGATTAAATTATAAGAAATTTTTAAAATCCAAAATGAATATTTGTGAACAGTGTGGATGTCATTTGAAAATGAGTAGTTTCGATAGAATCGAACTTTTGATTGATCCAGGTACTTGGAATCCTATGAATGAAGACATGGTCTCTCTAGATCCCATTGAATTTCATTCGGAAGAGGAACCTTATAAAGATCGTATTGATTCTTATCAAAAAAATACAGGATTAACTGAGGCTGTTCAAACAGGCACAGGTCAATTAAATGGCATTCCCGTAGCAATTGGGGTTATGGATTTTCAGTTTATGGGAGGTAGTATGGGATCTGTAGTAGGTGAAAAAATCACACGTTTGGCTGAGTATGCTACCAATAAACTTTTACCTCTTATTCTAGTGTGTGCTTCCGGAGGAGCCCGCATGCAAGAAGGAAGTTTGAGCTTGATGCAAATGGCTAAAATATCTTCCGCTTTATATGATTATCAATCAAATAAAAAGTTATTTTATGTCGCAGTCCTTACATCCCCTACCACAGGTGGGGTGACGGCGAGTTTTGGTATGTTGGGAGATATCATTATTGCTGAACCCAACGCTTACATTGCATTTGCGGGTAAACGAGTAATTGAACAAACATTGAATAAGACAGTACCCGAGGATTCACAAGTGGCTGAATATTTATTCCATAAGGGCTTATTCGATCTAATCGTACCACGTAATCTTTTAAAGGATGTTCTGAGTGAATTATTTCGGCTACACGCCTTCTTTCCTTTGGATCAAACTTAGATTAAGTAGAGCTGTAGAGTAGAGTTTTAATTTATTTATTAATTTAATAATTAATAAAACGGAATAAATTTTTTGAAATGAAAATTATTAAATTATAAGACAAGAGCACGAAAATAACTAAAAATATGAATAATAAAAAGAAATAGGAATAATAAAAAGGTGGATTATCATACATATATTTCGTGTAGAAACGTGTAGAAGGGTGAATAAGTCCGTTTATTTACACATTTTTTTATAAGTATTTATTCAAAAAAAATTATTAAAACATATACTTATATATTCCTTATTTAGGTATATATATAATTATTATATATGAATATATATGAATTATAAAATATCTTTATAACAATATAAGGTTAAAATAAAAATAATAATATAATATAAAATATCTTTATAACAATATAAGGTTAAAATAAAAATAATAAAATAATATAAAATATAAAGCAATAAATAAAAATAACAGGTACAAATATTAAATCGAGGTACCCACTCAATGATAACTCTCAACAGCTTTCCCTCCATTTTTGTGCCTTTAGTGGGCTTAGTATTTCCGGCAATTGCAATGGTTTCGTTATTTCTTCATGTTCAAAAAAACAAAATTTTTTAGATACTATAGGGACAACTCTGTATCCATTTTTTTTTTTCAAAACTTACTTTGATCATAACACCTCTATCTATTTAGTAGAATATGGTATAACATGTGGCTTCTTTCGAGCATAAGCTCTTATGTATGTGTAAACATGATATATGGGTAAATTAATTATAACAATTTCAGGTAGCGGGGAGAGTTTCGGAAATGTAAAGTGAATATATCTATATGTGGATATCTATAGGAAATCGTATGAAAGAGATGTTATTATTTTAGTTTGGATCTAAGTAATTCGATGAATTTTTCTAAAATAAAAGTTTCACATCATAGTAGTGCTGGTTGATGAGAGTTACTTCGGAAACAAAAAAAGTAAACTAAAATTTCTTTTTGTTATTCTTCCAATTCCAATAAAATGCAACTAGGTCTAGTGAGAGTATGAGTTGGCGATCAGAACGTATATGGATAGAACTTATAGCGGGATCTCGAAAAATAAGTAATTTCGGTTGGGCCCTCATTCTTTTTTTGGGTTCATTAGGGTTTGTATTGGTTGGAACCTCCAGTTATTTTGGTATGAATTTTATATCTTTGTTTCCTTCTCAGCAAATAAATTTTTTTCCACAGGGGATCGTGATGTCTTTCTATGGGATCGCGGGTCTCTTTATTAGCTCCTACTTGTGGTGCACAATTTCGTGGAATGTAGGTAGTGGTTATGATCGATTTGATATAAAAGAGGGCATAGTGTGTATTTTTCGTTGGGGATTTCCTGGAAAAAACCGTCGCATATTCCTGCGATTCCTTATGAAAGATATTCAGTCTATCAGAATAGAAAATAAAGAGGGTCTTTTTGCTCGTCGGGTTCTTTATATGGAAATCAGAGGCCAGGGGGCCATTCCCTTGACGCGTACTGATGAGAATTTGACTCCACGAGAAATTGAGCAAAAAGCTGCTGAATTGGCCTATTTCTTGCGCGTACCAATTGAAGTATTTTGAAAAAAGGAACTGAAAAATGAATACTTTGCAAGAGGGAAAAAACTCAAGAACCCTCTTTTTTTCTATACCATAACTTAACGGAAGTTTGTTCTGAATGCCTGCCTATTCAAGCCAAAGTAAACGTATACGAAGCAACTCTAAAACGAAATTTTTTGTGTCCATCATTTTTTTTTTCAAATATTTGCTATTTTATTTATTCAAATATTTGCTATTTTTTTTAATAAAACGGGAGTTCTTTCGTCTCGAAATCCAACTAATATTATTTTGAAGTGAGCTCTTTCTTATTCTATTTCTGTATTCTTTCTAGATTCAAGGACTAACCTAACCACTCTACTGCATCAAAAATAAAAACCTCGAAATAGATTAATGGGCTCGATGGCTTGGGTTGGGATATAACTTATGCTTGATAGAAATATTAGTATCATATAGAGTCGACGCATGGGGTGAGTTCATTAAAACTTCAAAAATTCACAGACGAAAAAATGGCAAAAAAGAAAGTATTTATTTCCCTTCTATATCTTGCATTTATAGTATTTTTGCCTTGGTGGATCTCTCTCTCATTTAAAAAAAGTCTGGAATCTTGGATTACTAATTGGTGGAATATTAGGCAATCCGAAATTTTTTTGAATGATATTCAAGAAAAGAGTATTCTAAAAAAATTCATAGACTTAGAGGAACTTCTTCGTTTGGAGGAAATGATAAAGGAATACCCAGAAACGCATTTACAAAAGCTTCGCGTCGAAATCTACAAAGAAACGACCCAATTGATCAAGATGCACAATGAGGATCGTATCCATACAATTTTACATTTCTCGACAAATATAATCTGTTTCGTTATTCTAAGTGGTTATTCTATTCTAGGTAATGAAGAACTTGTTATTCTTAACTCTTGGGTTCAAGAATTCCTATATAACTTAAGCGACACAATAAAGGCTTTTTCTATTCTTTTATTAACTGATTTATGTATAGGATTCCATTCGCCCCACGGTTGGGAATTAATGATTGGCTCTGTCTACAAAGATTTTGGATTTGCTCATAATGATCAAATTATATCCGGTCTTGTTTCTACTTTTCCAGTCATTTTAGATACAATTTTTAAATATTGGATCTTTCGTTATTTAAATCGTGTATCCCCTTCACTTGTAGTGATTTATCATTCAATGAATGACTGAAAAATGATCGAACGGCCCAATTATAATATTTGTTTGTTACTTTGTACATAAGCAAAACACTCCAAATTTTACCTATTATTTCTACCCAGTAAAGGGATTTCTCCAATATTTCAGAAAAATTATTTCAGTAAATATCAAAATTATAGATAGGCAACTCTATTGGCGACCTACCTAATTTTATTGTATAAATTTTCGGGATCAATGATTGGACCATGCAAACTAAAAAAACCTTTTCGTCGATAAAGAAAGAGATTACTCGATCCATTTCCCTATCGCTCATCATATATATAATAACTCAGGCACCCGTTTCAAATGCCTATCCCATTTTTGCACAGCAGGGTTATGAAAATCCACGAGAAGCAACCGGCCGTATTGTATGTGCCAATTGCCATTTAGCTAATAAACCCGTGGATATCGAGGTTCCACAAGCGGTACTTCCGGATACTGTATTTGAAGCAGTTGTTCGAATTCCCTATGATCTGCAAGTGAAACAAGTTCTTGCTAATGGTAAAAAAGGAGCTTTGAATGTGGGGGCTGTTCTTATTTTACCCGAGGGGTTTGAACTAGCCCCGCCCGATCGTATTTCACCCGAGATTAAAGAAAAGATAGGAAATCTGTCTTTTCAAAGTTACCGCCCTACTAAAAAAAATATTCTTGTGATAGGTCCTGTTCCTGGTCAGAAATATAGTGAAATCACCTTTCCTATTCTTTCCCCGGATCCTGCCACTAAGAAAGATGCTCACTTCTTAAAATATCCCATATATGTAGGCGGGAACAGAGGAAGGGGTCAGATTTATCCCGACGGGAGCAAGAGTAACAATAATGTTTATAATGCTACAGCAGCGGGTATAGTAAACAAAATTATACGAAAAGAAAAAGGGGGGTACGAAATAACCATAGTTGAGGCATCGGATGGGCGTCAAGTGGTTGATATTATCCCTCCAGGGCCGGAACTTCTTGTTTCTGAGGGCGAATCCATCAAACTTGATCAACCATTAACGAGTAATCCTA